AATAAAATGCCTGAAAAAGGATTATCTTGATAGGATAAATTATGTGAATTTTCACTTTTATTAACCATAATCAAAAAAATAAGAGCCCAAAGCTCTCACTCCCCACTTCCAAAATATCGACATTTCAAACAAGGCTACCATAAAGTTGTTGAAAATAGCTCAAGGGATTAATTCAAAACTATCAGAAAGGAAACTTAACAATCAATCTAAGAAACTCGAAAAAACTTAAAACCGATTTGAATGCTGTTGTGAGAGAACAGCTCGATGATCGGTTTAAGTGCTGTTGTGGAAATGGCTCGATGATCGGTTTAAGTGCTGTTGTGGAAATGGCTCGATGATCGGTTTAAGTGCTGTTGTGGAAATGGCTCGATGATCGGTTTAAGTGCTGTTAAGGAAATGGCTCGATGATCGGTTTAAGTGCTGTTGTGGAAATGGCTTGATGATCGGTTTAAGTGCTGTTGTGAGAGAACAGCTCGATGATCGGTTTGAGTGCTGTTGTGGAAATGGCTCGATGATCGGTTTGAGTGCTGTTGTGAGAGACCAGCTCGATGATCGGTTTGAGTGCTGTTGAGAGAATAGCTTGATGATCGGTTTAAGTGCTGTTGTGGAAATGGCTCGATGATCGGTTTAAGTGCTGTTGTGAGAGAACAGCTCGATGATCGGTTTAAGTGCTGTTGTGGAAATGGCTTGAGGATCGGTTTGAGTGCTGTTGTGGAAATGGCTCGATGATCGGTTTAAGTGCTGTTGTGAGAGAACAGCTCGATGATCGGTTTAAGTGCTGTTGTGAGAGAACAGCTCGATGATCGGTTTAAGTGCTGTTAAGGAAATGGCTCGATGATCGGTTTAAGTGCTGTTGTGAGAGAACAGCTCGATGATCGGTTTGAGTGCTGTTGTGGAAATGGCTCGATGATCGGTTTAAGTGCTTAAAATTTTATAACTAATTTAGAAGATGATAACTTTTTTTAGTACCATATAACTAACTTAAAAAGATTTAACTTTTTTTAGTACCCCATATATAAAAGGCATATATATAATAGGTAAGCCTATTTCCTAGGGAATCAAAAACCCTTGTACATTAAATACTAAAATATAAAAAGATAAGCTAATTAAGCTATTGGGTTCATACCCCACCTATAAAGGTTTTAGTCCTTTTCTTTTTAATTACTAATTTATTTAAAATCTTATTTTTTAGAACTACAATCTTAGGAACTATTGTTTCAATTTCTTCAATCTCTTGATTCACTGCTTGAATAGGGCTAGAAATCAATCTAATCAGATTCATCCCTTTAATAAAAACAAATAATAAATTTACAACTGAAGCTAGAATAAAATATTTTATAGTACAAGCCATAGCATCAGTTTTCCTATTATTTAGAATTATTATCTTCACTAATTCCAAAGAATTTAGATTTTTTATCTCTGAAACCCCTTCTATTTTTATTAGATCAGCTCTTTTTTTAAAACTTGGAGCTGCTCCGTTTCACTTTTGGTTTCCCGAAACCTGCTCAGGGCTAAGATGAAACATCAATTTAATTCTCTTAACGTGACAAAAAATTGCCCCAATAATACTTATTTTTATTTCAACAAAAATACCACTCTTTTTTTGCTTAATTGCTCTTGCATCCTCACTAATTGGGGGAATCCAAGGTCTTAACCAAACCTGCCTACGAAAAATTATAGCCTATTCATCAATTAACCACATAGGATGAATAATTTCTGCTATTCTAAATTCTTTTAACAATTGACTTGTCTATTTTTTAATTTATAGAGCAATTAACTTTAATATTATTATGGTATTCAAAAAATTAAACTCTTTTTTTATCCCCCATCTATCTAAAATAACCTCTTACAGAAAACCAATAAAAATATTTTTTTCTCTCAATTTTCTGTCCCTGGGTGGGCTCCCCCCATTCTTAGGATTCCTTCCTAAATGAATCACAATTTTCAATTTAACTTCTAACAAATTTTTCTGTTTAATAATTCTCTTAATTATTTTTTCTCTCATCTCCTTGTATTTCTATTTACGAATTACATTCTCCTCATTAACTCTTCAATCTACAGAATCATTAAACTCTTTTATAACAAAAATAAAATTCTGAGACTTCTTTATTAACTCAGTTTCTCTTCTTGGATTACTACTCTGTAGAATAATTCCCTTTGATTAAACAAAAGCTTAAGTTAAAGAAACTATTGACCTTCAAAGTCAAAAACAGATATTAAGCCCTCTAGCTTTTAAAACTATAAAATTATTCTATTTACCTTTAAACTTGCAATTTAAAATCATCACTTTGAATATATAGTTAACCTGATAGAAGAGTATTTTACCCATACATAGACTTACAATCTACCGCTTATAATCAGCCATTCTACCGAATAAATGACTCTTTTCAACAAATCACAAAGATATCGGAACACTTTACTTTATTTTTGGAGCATGATCAGGAATAGTGGGAACCTCTCTTAGAATAATTATTCGAGCAGAGCTCGGAACCCCGGGAAGCCTAATCGGAAATGACCAAATCTATAATACTATTGTAACAGCCCATGCTTTCGTAATAATTTTTTTTATAGTAATACCCGTCTTAATTGGAGGATTTGGCAACTGACTAGTCCCTCTTATATTAGGAGCCCCTGATATAGCTTTTCCCCGACTTAACAATATAAGATTCTGATTGCTCCCACCATCCCTCACCCTTCTTCTAATAAGAAGAATCACTGATAAAGGAGCAGGGACAGGATGAACAGTTTATCCGCCTCTCTCAAGAAATATCGCCCATGAAGGAGCTTCTGTAGATCTAGCTATTTTTAGACTTCATATATCAGGAGTATCATCTATTCTAGGAGCAATTAACTTTATCTCAACAATCATCAATATACATCCCATAGGGATAAAACCTGAACAACTCCCCCTCTTTGTTTGGGCTGTAAAAATTACAGCAGTTCTTCTCCTTTTATCTTTACCTGTACTAGCAGGAGCAATTACAATATTACTAACTGATCGAAATATTAATACATCATTTTTTGACCCAGCAGGAGGTGGAGATCCAATTCTCTACCAACACTTATTTTGATTTTTTGGACACCCCGAGGTTTATATTCTAATTCTTCCAGGATTTGGCATAATCTCCCATATTATTAGACAACAAAGAGGTAAAAAAGAAGCCTTTGGAGTTTTAGGAATAATTTACGCAATAACTGCTATTGGACTACTAGGATTTGTTGTATGGGCCCATCATATATTCACTGTAGGAATAGACGTGGATACACGAGCTTATTTTACATCAGCTACTATAATCATTGCCGTTCCCACAGGAATTAAAATCTTCAGATGAATAGCAACTTTCCACGGAACTCAAATTTTGTTCACCCCGGCAACTCTATGATCCTTAGGATTTATTTTTCTATTTACTATAGGGGGACTAACTGGAGTAGTTTTAGCTAACTCCTCTATTGACATTATTCTCCACGATACCTATTATGTAGTTGCTCATTTTCATTATGTTTTATCCATAGGAGCAGTATTTGCTATTCTAGCAGGAATTGTTCAATGATTTCCTTTATTTACAGGACTAACCCTTAATAACAAATATCTTAAAACACAATTTTTTTCTACTTTTATTGGTGTAAACCTAACCTTCTTCCCCCAACACTTTTTAGGACTAAGAGGGATGCCACGACGCTACTCTGATTATCCAGATGCTTTTTATCAATGAAATTTAATCTCCTCAATCGGAAGAATAATCTCTTTAGTAAGAATTATTTACTTTATTTTTATTATCTGGGAAGCACTAAGAATTAAACGACTAAACTTAGCATCTCTTAATCTTTCCTCTTCAATTGAATGATTCCAGTTTTTCCCCCCTGCGGAGCACAGCTATAATGAACTCCCCGCCATTGTGAAAACTTAAGCTCTAAAATGGCAGAATAGTGCATTGGATTTAAACTCCAAATATAAAGTTAACTTTTTTTAGAAATTGCTACATGAAAAACTATTATACTTCAAGACAGAGCTTCCCCCCTAATAGAACAACTTATATTCTTCCACGACCATGCTCTTACAATTCTAATTATTATCACTATCTTAGTAAGACAAATATTACTATCAATACTATTCAATAAATTTACTCACCGATTTTTATTAGAAGGTCAAATAATTGAAATAATCTGAACAATCCTTCCAGCAATCATTCTAATTCTTATTGCCCTACCTTCACTACGTCTTCTCTACATTTTAGATGAAAACTTCAATCCTATAATTACGATTAAGACTATTGGTCATCAATGATACTGATCATATGAATATTCAGACTTCAAAAAAATTGAATTTGACTCCTACATAATTCCTTCAAATGATATAAAAAATTTTAGATTTCGTCTCCTAGATGTAGACAATCGGTTAATTGTACCTTTTAACACTCAAGTACGTATAATAGTTACATCTGCGGATGTAATTCATTCATGAACTATTCCAGCCCTAGGAATTAAAATTGACGGAACTCCTGGTCGATTAAACCAATCCAATTTCAACATTAACCGAACTGGTTTATTCTTTGGACAATGCTCTGAAATCTGTGGAGCAAACCACAGATTTATGCCAATCGTAATTGAAAGAATCTCAGCCCCTAATTTCTTAAGATGAATTGAGAACTATTCATTAAATGACTGAAAGCAAGTATTGGTCTCTTAAACCACCTTATAGTAGCTTAGCATCTACTTTTAATGAAAAATTTAGTTAAACCTATAACACTGGCTTGTCAAGCCAGAATTATTTTAAAAATAATTTTTAATTCCTCAAATAGCACCAATAAATTGAACCGCCCTCCTATTCTTATTTATCTTTTTCTTTCTCTTATATATTGTAATAAATTATTTTTCTTTTATAAATCAACCCTCTAACAAACCTAGAATTTTCCCAACAACAAAAAAAATAAACTGAAAATGATAGCCAATCTATTCTCATCTTTTGACCCAGCTACTTCAAAGCTTTTTTCACTCAACTGACTAAGAATTTTACTCTTTATTTTTGTCTCTCCGCCTAGATTCTGATTAATCCCATCTCGATGATCCTTCTCATGAATTAGAATACTTCTAAGTCTACATAAAGAATTCAAAATTTTAATTAAGGCAAAAAACTCTAAAGGAACGACCCTAATTTTTGTTAGATTATTTACTTTTATTTTAATAAACAATTTTCTAGGGTTATTCCCCTATATTTTTACTGTTTCTAGACACATGAGTTTTACTCTCGCCTTAAGTCTACCCCTTTGACTAAGTTTTATATTATTTGGATGAATTAAAAACACAAACCATATATTTGCTCACCTGGTCCCCCAAGGTGCACCTAGAGCACTCTTACCTTTCCTTGTTCTAGTAGAAACTATTAGAAACATTATTCGACCTGGAACCTTAGCTATTCGGCTTACTGCTAATATAATTGCAGGTCACCTCTTATTGACTCTTCTAGGATCATCTGGCCCGTCTCTCAACTTTTGAATATCAAGAATCTTAATTATGGCTCAAATCCTTCTCCTAGTATTAGAAACTGCCGTCTCAATAATCCAAGCCTATGTATTTTCAGTTTTAGCAACCCTTTATTCTAGAGAATCAACCTAATGACAAAACAAAATCACCCCTTCCATCTTGTTAACCCAAGACCCTGACCTATCTTAGGATCTTTTAGAACATTCTCTCTCCTCATAGGAATTATTAAATGATTCCACTTTAATAACCCTAGACTTTTTATCTTAGGAATAATTAGAACTATTTTAATTATATTCCAATGATGACGAGATATCACTCGAGAAAGAACCTACCAAGGTCACCATACCCTAAAAGTAGTTAATGGTCTACGATGAGGTATAATCCTATTTATTACATCTGAAGTATTTTTCTTTTTGGCTTTTTTCTGGGCTTTTTTCCACGCAAGCTTATCTCCTAATATTGAATTAGGAATAAACTGACCACCCAAAGGTATTAGAACATTTAACCCCTTAGAAATTCCCTTATTGAACACTCTAATTCTTTTATCCTCAGGACTTTCTATTACTTGAGCACATCATAGATTAATAGAAAATAATTATTCACAAGCTTTTATAAGACTTGCCTTAACGGTTCTTCTAGGATTTTACTTTACTATTCTTCAAGGATATGAATATATTGAAGCTCCATTCACTATTACAGATAGAATTTATGGTTCAACCTTTTATATAACTACAGGACTCCACGGTCTACATGTAATTATTGGCTCTGTATTCTTAGCAATCTGCTTAATTCGAATAAACCTCAGTCATTTTTCCAGAATCCATCACTTTGGATTCGAGGCTGCAGCTTGATATTGACACTTTGTAGATGTAGTTTGACTTTTCCTTTATATCTCAATTTACTGATGAGGGGGATAAATAACTAACTATATAGTATAATCCATTATATCTAGCTTCCAACTAGAAAATCTACTTAGTAGTATAGTTAATATTTATAATCACACTAGCAAGAATAATCTTTATATTAATTATCTTAATTCTTACTTCTATCCTCAACATCATTACAAAGAAAACCTTCCTTGATCGTGAAAAAACCAGACCTTTTGAATGTGGATTTGATCCTAAAAATCTGGCCCGTCTGCCCTTTTCTCTACATTTTTTTCTCATTGCTATTATTTTCATTATCTTTGACGTAGAATTAACCCTATTTTTACCCATAATTATCATTATAAAATCTACTAATACAATAGCCCTCTCTGTAGTAATTTCCCTCTATATCCTAATTCTTCTTTTTGGACTCTTCCATGAACAAAGTCAAGGATCCTTAAACTGAACAATCTAAATACTTTTAGGATAATAGTTTCAAGAAAAACATTTAAATTGCAATTAAAAAATATCAAAAAGATTTATCTTAAAGTAAAAAGCAAAAAATTGCATCTAGTTTCGGCCTAGAAATTTAGTCATAAGACTTTTACTTGATTAATTGAAACCAAAATTAGAGGTATACCACTGTTAATGGTATCAATGAAACTTATCCAATTAAGGACTAACCCCCCCCAGGAGGCTTCTAACCTCCTCTTAAGCGACCCTCGTTTTTAGTTCTTATTTATATAGTTTATAAAAACATTACATTTTCACTGTAAAATTAGGGCTTCCTTGTAAATTATTTAAAGATTAAAAAATCTCCTTGGTAACTTCACTACCATGCTCTAAACATAAGCTATTTAAATAAAAGATTCATAATCTAACAAAAAAAAAGAAAATTGTAAGCAAAAACAGCTTAAATGGTCTTCTTGAGAGATTTTGAAGCTTAGAAGATAAAGAATAAAGTAGATACGCCAATCCCTTAGCTCCATAATACTCAAATCATCCTTGATCAAGATTCTTAAAATACTGTTTTCCTATAGATAAAAAATAATTATTAACTCCAAATGTTCTCAAAACAGGTATATTTCACATAGAAGAAAAAAAAAATACAATTTGATAAATACGCTGAGTCCCTGAAAGATAGAAAGACTTAAAAGTTCTAAGTTCATAACCCAAAGCAGCCCCAGACAAAATACAAATAAAAGCTATATATTTTATATAAGGAGGTAAAATGATAAAATAAGGGGTAGAAAAAAAAATTCATCTTAGAATTCTCCCCTTAAAAATAACAAAAAAGACAAGACCAAGTATACTAAAATTCATCTGTTTATTATTTTTATCTGTAAAATAAGACAAGGACCTAAAATTTTGATCACCATAAAAAATATAATAAGAAAGACGAAGAGAATAAGAAGTCGTTATCCCAATAGAAATATAAAAAGTTAAATAGATTAGTCACCCTACCACCTTTATTGAAAGAAGCTCAGCAATTATATCTTTTGAGTAAAACCCTGCCAAAAATGGAAGTCCACACAAGGCAAAATTACAAATATTTATACAGATACAAGTTAAAGGTATAAGATTAACCACTCCACCTATAAAACGGATATCCTGACCCCCAGCCAAATTATGAATGATCGCTCCTGCACATATAAATAATAAAGCCTTAAAAAGAGCATGAGTTAAAAGATGGAAAAAGGCCAATAAAGGCTCCCCTAATCTTAAAATTATTATTATTATCCCCAGCTGACTAAGAGTTGATAAAGCAATAATTTTTTTCAAATCATTCTCAAAATTTGCACAAACTCCGGCCATCAACATAGTAAAAACAGAACTAAATAATAAAAAATTTAGTAAAATTCCACACATCTCCACCCTGCGAATAACCAAGTAAACCCCGGCCGTTACAAGAGTGGAAGAATGCACCAAAGATGAAACAGGAGTAGGAGCCGCCATAGCAGCTGGTAGCCATGATGAAAAGGGAATCTGGGCACTCTTGGTCATAGCTGCAAGAATAATAAAGAAAGAAACTAAAATATTTTTAAAATCTAAATAAAATAAAAAATTCCACCTTCCCATGGTTATAAATAAAGCAATTCCTACAAGTAATGCAGCATCTCCAACACGATTAGATAAAGCGGTTAATATCCCAGCCCTAAAAGACTTCACGTTCTGATAAAAAATTACTAAAGCATAAGACACAAGACCAAGACCGTCCCAGCCTAATAAAATAGAAACCAAATTCACCCTAGAAATTATTATTAGTATTGAAAATACAAACAAAACTATTAATAAAATGAAACGTTCTATATTTTTTTCTCCTTCTATATATTCTAGAGAATAATTGAAAACAAGGAAGGAAATAAACAGAACAAAAGCTATAAACATTAAAGCTATTCAATCCAGAAAAATAATAAACTCAATCCTCGCTCTATTGATCCTAAATAAAAAAAACTCTAAGTATAATTCCAGATTTAAATCCATAAATAAAAGGGAAAGAAAAAAAAATGCAACAGAAAGAAAGAAAAATATAGCTATATATATCTTACAAAAAAAAATTACCTCAGATACTCAGAGAGTATAACTCTAATCCCACAAATTAACGTTTTAGTTAAACTACCCAGGTTAATAAAATATTTCAAGTTTAAGAATAAAAAGATTTAAAGGAACCCAGTGAAGAAAAATTAATAAGAATTCACCAACTCTAATGGTTAGAACTGAGTAAAGCCCACTAAAAAGTTTTCCATGTTGAGTAAAAGAAAAAAGAAATAGAGTATAAACAGCTCTTCTAAAAACTAAAAAAAAAGAACAAACTAAAGTTAAAGATCTATACACATTGAGAGAATTAATTAATACTAATTCCCCTACTAAATTTAAAGAAGGAGGGGCAGCTATTCTTGAAGAACATAATAAAAATCATCATAAAGTAAGGCTTGGAAAAATATTTTGTAGCCCCTTATTTAAAAACAAACTCCGAGACCCTAAACGCTCATATATAAAATTTGCTAAACAAAATAAGCCAGAAGAGCTAAGACCATGAGCCACTATCAAAACACACCTGCCATAAATAGATCAAGTTCTTAAACTTATTAAAGCGGCTAGAACAAGACCTATATGAGATACAGAAGAATAAGCAATCAAAAGTTTTATATCTCTCTGACGCAAGCATAAGATAGAAACAATTATCGCACCCACTATTGATAGACTAATGATAAAAAAGCTTAATGACACCCCAATAAACGAAAAAATCTTTAAAACTCGAATTATCCCATAACCCCCTAGCTTTAATATAACCCCCGCCAAAATCATAGACCCAGAAATTGGGGCCTCAACATGAGCCTTCGGTAATCAAAGATGAATCATAAATATAGGAATCTTCACAAAAAACACCATCCTTGAACATAAAAAAAATCACCAGCTAGCACTAAAAGTAGTTAAAAAGTAAAGCTCTAAGGACCTAAAAATTACATTTATATAAAATAAAGAAATTATTATTGGAAGAGATATTAAAAGTGTATAAAATAACAAATAAATCCCTGCTATTAAACGTTCAGGCTGATTCCCCCAACCTAAAATAAGAAATAATGTAGGAACTAGCCTAACTTCAAAAAATAGGTAAAATATAAATAAATTTAAAGATCTAAAAGCCAAAAATAAACTAATTAGTAAAATCATTATCGTAAAGGAAAAGAAAGAAATAAAATTTTTTATAAAAAGAATTCTGCTTGAACTTGCTATAATCATCAATAGACAAATTCAAAAGCTTAAAACAACTATCAAAAAGGAAATTAAATCTAGACCTAAATTGAAAGATAAAGAACTAAACCTAATAAAACCTGGCATTTGAAAAAAAAAAAATAAAGAAAAAACCGCAATAATATAGGGTAAGAATCAAAAATTTACAAAATTAATACAAGAAATCGAAAATAAACCTGCCACTAATAATGCTATCATAGATTATCAAGCAAAAATAAATAGTCTGAACCATAAGAACGAATCATATAAACTAATAAAGATAGTCCTAAAGCCCCCTCGCAAACTCTAAATGATAAATAAATCAAAGCTACAAAATACTCAGAATAAAACTGAATAAAATATATAAACATGAGCATGTAAACAGATAAAACTATAAATTCTAATCTTAACAACATAAGAAGAAAATGCCGGTACCTTGATACATAAACAAAAAGACCCGAAAAAAAAAGACCAATCAACGAATAAGAATAATAATACATTAGCATCATGTTTTAATAATTTAAATAAAATACTGGTCTTGTAAATCAGAAATAAGACTTGATCTTTTAAAACTTCAAGAAGAGGAAATCTCCTATCTTTAGCCTCCAAAACTAAAATTTTTCTTAAACTACTTCCTGAAATGCTAATATGGCTTCATACCTTAAATTGAATTATCTCAATTACTCTATTGTTTTCCAAACACCCTCTTTCCATTGGATTTATACTTATTATTCAAACCATTATCGTTTCCTTAACCTCAGGGTTTTTTTACTTTAATTTCTGATTTAGATACATTTTATTCTTAGTAATAATTAGAGGGATGCTCATTATATTCATCTATATAACAAGAGTAGCTTCAAATGAAAAATTTTTTATAGTAAAATCAAAAATACTAATCTTAGGAGTTTTATTTTCCACTATAGTTTTAAGCTTAGCCCTATTAAGAGATAAATTTTATTCAAATTTAGCTCAAGCATCCTTGGAATTCTCAGAACTCAGAGATTTAAATTTAAATTCCTCATTAAATAAATTTTTTAATCCTCCTTTTACTCAAATCTCTATTCTTATTATAATCTTCTTACTTCTAACTTTAATCATTGTTGTGAAAATAACTGATAAACCCTTTGGGCCCCTACGCCAAAAATAAATGATAAAACTAATTAAGAAATCTCCCATCTCAAAAATTTTTTTAGCATCCCTTGTTAATTTACCCACACCATCTAATATCTCAACACTATGAAACTTTGGGAGTCTCCTAGGCTTATGTTTATTAATTCAAATTCTAACAGGAATCTTTCTAGCAATACACTACTGCCCAAACATTAGAATAGCTTTTGAAAGAGTATCCCATATCTGTCGAGATGTAAACTTTGGATGACTAATCCGAACTTTCCATGCAAATGGGGCTTCTTTTTTCTTTATCTGTTTATATACTCACATCGGACGCGGAATTTATTATGGATCTTACTATTTAACAGAAACTTGAATAACAGGCGTAACTCTATTTTTTTTAGTAATAGCTACAGCTTTCCTAGGATATGTCCTCCCTTGAGGACAAATATCTTTTTGGGGGGCAACAGTAATCACAAACCTTATTTCTGCCATTCCGTATTTAGGAACAATAATTGTCCAATGAATTTGGGGAGGATTTGCAGTTGATAATGCAACCTTAGCACGGTTTTTTGTATTTCACTTTATACTACCATTTATTTTAGCTGCACTTGTGTTAATTCATCTAATAATACTACATCAAACAGGATCAAACAATCCCACAGGATTACCAAGAAACATTGATAAAATTCCCTTTCACCCATTTTTTACTTTAAAAGACCTGGTAGGAGGGATCACCATAATAATAATTTTAACAATTTTATCCCTTCAACAGCCCTACCTTCTTGGGGATCCTGATAACTTTATCCCGGCTAATCCACTTGTTACCCCAGTCCATATTCAGCCTGAATGATATTTTCTTTTTGCCTATGCTATTTTACGGTCCATCCCCAGAAAACTTGGGGGAGTCCTAGCCCTAATTATATCAATTGCTATCCTTTATATTTTACCTTTTACCAATAACAAAAAATTTCAAAGACTCCAATTTTACCCCCTGAACAAAATTCTATTTTGATGAATATTTTGCATCGTTGTTTTATTAACTTGAATTGGAGCCCGCCCAGTAGAAGATCCTTTTATTATTGTAGGACAAATTTTAACAATTTTCTACTTTCTTTTCTACTTTTTAGCTCCCACATTAGCAACCTCCTGAGATAAAATAATTTACCTAAAATAAGCCAATGAACTTGTGTAAAAGTGTATACTTTGAAAGTATAAAAAAGGAAATTCTCCTATTGGCTTGTACTAAATTTAGTTAAACACATTAAAAAGGCTGTAAAGCCTTAAAGAAAAATAGAATAAGAGAATTCTCAGAGACACGGGAAGATAAACTTTCCAAGCCAAATATATAAGTTTATCATAACGATAACGTGGAAAGGATCCCCGAACTCAAACCCATAAAAAAGCTAAAACTCCTACTTTCAAAAAAAATATCACATTAAATCAATCCCTACCAAAAACAAGGATGCAATACAAAACCCTTATAAATAAAATATTTGAATACTCAGCTAAAAAAATTATTGCAAATCCACCACTCCCATATTCAACATTAAACCCAGAAACAAGCTCAGACTCTCCCTCAGCAAAATCAAAAGGAGACCGATTTGTTTCTGCTAAAAAGGAAATAAATATTATACACCTTAAAAAAAATAATAAAAAAAAAAACCTTCTAAATATTTGAAACTTTATAAAATCAAATAAATTAAAACTACAAACTAAGAATAAAAAAGATAAAAAAATTAAAATTAAGCTTACCTCATAAGAAATAATTTGAGCAACAGAGCGTAATCTCCCTAATATAGCATAATTAGAATTTGAGGATCAACCTGCTAATATAACTGTATAAACTCTCAAACTTGACACTCTTAAAATAAAAAGTAAAGAGTACACAAAATTTAAATTAATAGAATAAAAAGGAATCCTTAGCCAAATTATTAAAGAAAAAAATAAATTTGCAATTGGACAGAAGTAAAACAACCCAATATTTGATATTGAAGGAAAAGATTGTTCTTTAGAAAACAACTTAATAGCATCTCTAAAAGGCTGTATAAGTCCAATTAACCCCAACTTATTAGGACCTTTACGAATATGAATATATCCTAAAACCTTTCGCTCTAATAAAGTAAAAAAAGCCACTCCTAAAAGAACAAAAACAATTAAAATTACTCTCAAAAATAAAGACAAAATACTGTCTAAAAATATCAAATATTATTTGTATAAGCAATTATACATATATAGATTCTAAATCTATTGCACTATTCTGCCAAAATAACTAATTTTCTTCAAAATAAAAATTTTAAAATAAATACTTGGTCCTTTCGTACTAAAATATTATTAATTAATAAGGATAGAAACCAACCTGGCTCACACCGGTTTAAACTCAGATCATGTAAAATTTTAAAAGTCGAACAGACTTAATAATTTAGCTTCTGCACTAAAAATTAATTTTAATCCAACATCGAGGTCGCAAACTTTTCTTTCGATTTGGGCTCTAAAGAAAAATTACGCTGTTATCCCTAAGGTAATTTTTTCTCTATTCTTTAAAAAGGATCAAATTCCCTCTTATCAAAGTCTAATATAAAAAAAGTTTAATAAATTTCTCTGTCACCCCAACAAAATAAGTAAATCACCTAAAAATTAAAATACTAAATTTAGTTAACTAATCTATTTATAAAATTCTATAGGGTCTTCTCGTCCTCTATTGAAATTTAAGCTTTTTAACTTAAAAATAAAATTCTAACAAAATACAAAAGAGACAATTATTTTTCCATCCAACCCTTCATTCCAGCTTTCAATAAAAAAACTAATGATTATGCTACCTTTGCACGGTTAATATACCGCGGCCATTCAACTCCTCAGTGGGCAGGCCAGACTTTTAAATATTACCAAAAAGACATGTTTTTATTAAACAGGTGAAAAATTTATTTGTCGAGTTCCTTTTTTGTACCTTTACCTATTATTAATAATACCAACAACTCTTATACTAATTTTATCATTATTTCTAAATTTTAAAAATTTTAATCTACATTTCAATAAAAAAAATAAATTTTATAAAAATCTTCTCTTTTAATTATAAAAGTAAAAACACACTTTCAAAAATAAAAACTTCTAATCCTATTTTTAAAATCTTTCCTTAATTATCCTATTTTATAAATTTAAAGAAAAGCTTATCCCCTTCTTTATCTACTAATTCTTTAATATAATTAAAAATATAAATATATTAAAAAAATCAACAAAATTAAATTTCTTTCTTAAAAAACTAGATATACTAAAATCGAATAGCATTTCACTTCAATAAAACTATTATAATTACTTATTCTACAATAAAATTTATAGCTTTATAGCTCTTTTAGATTCGAGATATCTTAAAATAAAAATCCCTTTTAATAAACCCTGAAACACAAGGTACAAAATTTAACTTATTCTATTCTATTACTTGTTCTTCCTTCACAGTACTATTTATCTATCACAAAAAAAATTTTTTTTTTGAATAATTAAACAAAAAGATTCCTCTATCACAATAAAGAAAATATAAAACTTAATAAGAATAAAATATCAAACTATATTAAACCAATACTCTTTTTAATGTAAATAAAATGCTTATACATCCAAGCTCTAGTCTGGGCTTCTAGGGGCACCTTCCGGTACCCCTACTTTGTTACGACTTATTTCATCTTAAATGAAAGCGACGGGCGATATGTACATATTTTAGAGCTTAATCAATCTACATAATTTTATAAATTTACTCTCAAATCCACTTTTATCCTTATATTCTAAAAAAAATCCAATTATATTAATACTGTAGCCCATCTCTTCTTAACTATAAACTACATCTTGACCTGATTTCCTATTAAAACTAAGATTCAGAATATTATTCCCATTAAAAAGATACTCTTAAACGGCGATATGCAAGTTAATAAGATAAGTATGAAAAAACGTGGACCATCAATTACAGGACAGGCTCCTCTGAATAGACTAAAATACCGCCATCTTCATTAATTTTAGAGAAATTAACTTTTACTAATCTGGTTTTAAAATTTACATTACTATAATAGGGTATCTAATCCTAGTCTTTTTAAAAATTTTCCTAGCCTCAAATTAACCCTACAAGGCTTTAAAGTTTTAAAATTTCACCTAACAAAACTTCTTTTAACCTCTTATAAAAAATTAACTAACACCAATAATTTTATATCAAATAGTTTGTTTAACCGCTACTGCTGGCACAAACTTAGTCTATTTTCTTTAAAATTTCTGCTTCTTAATTTCTTAAATAAGCAAATCTAGTTGCTGTAGATTCAACCAAGCTAATACTAATATTAAATAGAAATTTTATTAACGCTTTAACTTACATGCAACAAAAAATAATATATAAAACCCAATCTAAAATAATTAGCTATTTTAAATGGACGACCCTATAACATTTTTTTTCTTTAGCTATAACTAAGGTAAAACTACTTACTTCTAATTTAGATAAACCAATGTCTTTAAACTCTTCCACAGCTAGCTGCGCTAGGGGTTTCAGAGATTTCCACAGCTAGCTGCGCTAGGGGTTTCAGAGATTTCCACAGCTAGCTGCGCTAGGGGACTAAAAGTTTCTGTGACTAGCTTCGAATGGTTGAGAGATTCCATCCTTACATCTAGCTAAATAAAGAAATTTCCACAGAAAGCTTTAAATGAAAGAGAGATTTCCACAGCTAGCTGAGCTAGGAGTTTAAAAAGTTTCTGCGGCTAGCTGCGCTAGAGAACTAAAAAGTTTCTGTGACTAGCTTCGAATGGTTGAGAGATTCCATCCTTACATCTAGCTAAATAAAGAAATTTCCACAGAAAGCTTTAAATGAAAGAGAGATTTCCTCAGATAACTTCAATAAAAAGATTATTCTAGCAAACTTCACAAAAATAAAAAAGAATGGCTTAGTAATGTGACAAAAACAAAAAGAACTCAGTAGCTCTTAAACCACAAAGAAATCCCCGTAAGAAATGCGCTAAAAGAGTATAAAATTAAAAATAACAAATCCTAATTTTTAAAAATTGTCTTCCAGAAACTAAAAATTTCAAACCCTTGAAAATCCTCACATCAAAAATCAAAAAAAAATACACTGAAAAAGCCCTATAAAATTTCAAAACACCTAATTTTCACCACAGTGGTTTTGTCCCTTAAAAAATATTTTTGCAAAAAATTGCAAAAATTTGCACTTTTTTTTTGAGTGAAAATCCCCTTATAAAAAAGAGCAAAAAAAAAAATTTTTTTTTTTTTTTTTTTTTTTTTTTTTTTTTCACTTTAAAGAAGGCCTCCTGACAATAACATTACATTTAATTAAGGAAAAATAAGCCAAAAAGCAAAAAATAGCGGATTCGCTTAATAATTACTTAAATTTAGGGTTATTTTTAATTTTGTATAGAGCTTGATTTCATATTAAAATAGGGGAATTTTTTTTTTTTTTTTTCGTTAATTCATATTTCTCCATATAAAAATTAATGGGATATATATATAATATAACTAATATTTACTAATTTAATATAATAATTCTAATTATGTATTTAGTTTCTATATATTAAATAATAATAATTATTCTATTATAATTTCAAATATCGTTAATATAAAAATTAAAATTCTTTATATTCTAATATGTAAATCTCTAATACAATCATTATAAGCATTAAGCTGATTTCTCTCTCAGGGAAAATCGATTATTAATTCCCTCTGAGATATATTTAAATATGCACGGATATATCTAATGAAAGACTCTTAATATTTAACGCTTTAATAAGGCTCATCTTCATTTATTTGTTAAATAGGTATCGTAAATTACCTATTACTAATTAAGATAAAATTAGAATAAATAAAAATAGTAAATATTTATTGAAAGAAAGGGATCTACCTCTAAAAAAAAAAAGGTTTTTTAGGGGACCTAAGGGGATTCCTCACAGACGGTCATTTTAGGACCCCAAAAATCGCCAAAAATCGATTTTTTTTTTTCAAAAAATCGCCAAAAAAGTGCCAAAAAAAAAAAAGTGGTATCTGAGCAATTTTAAGTCAAAAAAATTTTTGCTGTGAAAAAATACAGACAAAATTTTGGTACTAAGATTTATTACAATTTTCCGGAAAAATCGCCCAAAATAGCCCAAATTTTGGACCCTGAAGGATTTCCTTAGAAACTCTAATTTTTTAGGAAGGCACTTTCCACTGTATGCAAAAACACAAGAAAACATGTTATCCAATTAATTTTTTCCTTAAAGTAAGT